TTTGGATTGCTTGTTAATGGTTGATCAAGCTTGATGGATTCACCTTCTGAAACAAGAAGCTCTGGTCCTGGAGGTATAATATCAACCACTTGACGTCCATCTGATGCATCAACTATGGTTATTTCATACCCCCCCTTTTCTTTACGTACTATTCTGCTTACTATACCGGCTGATGTAGCATTATAAACTGTATTGTTACTCTTGCTACCATCAGGGTAAATCTGACCCCTTCCTCTGTTCCCACCTACATATATAGGATATTTTAAGAAGTGAACGTCTTTTTTCGTAGCAGGGTCGGGAGAAAGAATGGGAAAGACGATTTCACTATATTTCTGACCGGGAACAGGACCTATCACAAGAATATTTCTTTTATTAGGACGATAAGACTGAAAAGAAAGATTGCCCATCTTTTCTTTCATTTCGGGAGAAATACGATCGGGGGGGGCTAATTCGAATCCCTCGGGTAAAATAAGAACAGCTCCTACATTTAAAGCTCCCTTTTTACCATTAGCAAGAACTTGTTTCAGTTGCATATCATAAGGAATTCGAACAACTGCTTCAAATACAGTATCAGGAAGTACAGCTTGCGGAACTTCAATATCCACGGGCTTATTAGCTAAATGGCAATTGGCACATACAATTCGACCAGTTGCTTCTCGTGGATTTTCATAACCCTGCTGCGCAAAAATGGGATATGCATTTGAAATAGATGCTCGAGTTATTACATATATCATGATCGATAAAGAAATGGATCGAGTCATCTGTTCTTTTACCCAAGAAAAAGTATTTCTATTTTGCATGGTCCAATCATAGATCCCGGAATTTCTACAATAAATTCGATAGGTAGCTAAGTAGAATTCCCTATCCACAAGTTTGCCATTGTATTGATTGTACTGAAAGAATTGTACTGGTGGAATATGGTATGAATACCTTGAACTGAAAAGGTAGAAGTATAAAGAATAAGTAAGATTTTAAATGATTTCTTTATATACGAAGCAAAATTCTGATTTGATTGATATCAAGAGATCTAATAAATTTATCATTCATTCATTGAATGATAAATTACTACAAGGGAAGGAGATACACGATTTAAAAAATGGAAGATCCAATATTTCACAATTGTATCTAGAATCACTGGGAAAGTGGAAACAAGACCAGATATAATCTGATCGTTCTGAGCCAATCCAAAATCGTTGTAGATCGAACCAATCATTAGTTCCCAACCATGGGTCGAGTGAAATCCGATCCATAAATCAGTAACTAAAAGAATAGAAAAAGCTTTTATTGTGTCACTTAAGTTATAGAGAAATTCCTGAATCCAAGAATTCAGAATGAAAAGTTCTTCATTACCCAGAATAAAATAACCACTTAGAATAGCGAAACAGATTAAATTTGTCGATAAATGCAAAATTATATGGAAATGAGATTCATTGTGTCTTTTGACCAATTGTATTGTTTCCTTGTGCAATACTATACGAAGCCCTTGCCCTTGTATATGTGTGTCCGAGTACTGCTTTATCTTTATCATCTCGTCCAACAGGAATAGTTCTTCTAATTCCATAAAATTTTCGAGAACATTTTTCTCTTGAATCTCATTCAAAAGGATTTTGGATTGCCTGGTATTCCACCAATTAAGAACCCAAGTTTCTACACTTTTATTAAATGAGAGAGAAACCCACCAGGGCAAAAAAAGTATAGACACAAGATATGGTAGGGAAGCGAATGCTTTCTTTTTTTTCATTATGTATCTGTGATGTTAATGAACCTGTTTCATTCGTCGATTCTATCTTAGATTTCTATGAAGCGCGAGTTCTATAACAAGAGCCTATAACTCTAACAAGAACCAAGAACAAGGTATCGAATCTATGGGTCTTTTCCTATTTTTGTTTTTGTGTAAGAATTAAGTCTTTGTATCTAGAATACAACATAGAAAAAGGGACCTTTTCGAATGAAAAATAAAGAAGTAAATATTCTTTCTAGATTCCGGAAATCTAAATTAGTAAAATTGGAACCAATTCCATCTTCATTTATTCCTTTCGATGAAGACTCGAAAAACTATTTGAAGTAACGAATATTATTTGTATTTTAAGACGAACCCTACCAGATCCTTTAATTCTTTTATTTCTATTTCGAATTCGAAAGATTTCACTTTTTAATCGAAGCGCTTTTAATCGCAGCGCGGGGATAGGGTATCAATTAAAAATCGGGGACCTAAAAAGAATAATTTTGTTTTTACGAAAACAAAAGAAAAGACATGGTAAGATATTTGATGAATCTATACTTAACTTAGATTAGACTTCTTAATGAAACTGACCTTTAACTAGATATAAAAGAGTGAAGCTGGGGCGCCATGCATATGGCGTCCTCCTGCTTTTTTTATTTGTATTTGAGATGTATGATGTATGTGAACTGCTGCCCCAACAGAACGGTAAAATCGAATATAGCAGCTTTTGCTGGAATGAGCATTTTGAAGAAGCTGCAGTTGTCTTAAAAAGATAATTAGTAAGTTCTTCTCTCATGCTGAGATTTCTTCTTCATTTCATTCAATTGGTACGCGCAAGAAATAGGACAATTCGGCAGCTTTTTGTTCAATTTCTCGTGGAGTAAAATTCTCATCAGTACGAGTCAAGGGAATGGCTCCTTGACCCCGGATTTCCATATAAAGGACACGGCGAGTAAAAAGACCCTCTCTCACCTCCATTCTGATTGATTGGATATCTTTCAGAAAGAAACGAAGGAAGATGCGACGATTTTTTCCAGGGAATCCCCAACGAAAAAGGCACATTATCCCTTCTTTTCTATCGAATCGGTCATAACCACTACCTACATTCCATGAAATTGTGCACCACAAATAAGAACTAATGAATAGACCCGCGATCCCATAGAAAGACATCACGATCCCTTGTGGGAAAAAAACAATTTGCTGAGACGGAAATACGGATATCAGATTCCTACCAAGATAACTGGAAGTTCCAACCACTAAGAATCCTAGTGAACCTAAAAAAAGGATACAGGCCCAGCAAAAATTACTTGTTTTTCGAGATCCCATTAGAAGTTCTATCCATATATGTTCTGATCGCCAGTTCATACTATACTAGATCCAGTTGCATTCGATTGGAATTGAGAGAATAACCAAAATGATTTTACTTTTCTTGCTTGATTCCGAAGTAACTTCCATCAACTAGCAGTATTCTGACGTGAACCATTAGGAATAATTAGTTAGATACATTGAGTTTCTATTTCAAAGATTCAAAAAAAAATATTTGCTGATCATTTTTAATTTAATTGATATTGATTAAACTATAACCGCATATACATAAATTAATGCATATATTATGCATCGGTATACATAACAATTCTTCCGTTTGTTTTCTGAAAGGCCACATATCATATATCCTACCATATTACACTAAAAAAGTATTTGTATGATGATCCAGCGTTGAAATAAATTAATGAGATTCGGTCCCATCATATTTAGACAATCTTATTTCTTTGGACATAAAGAGATAAAGAAGCCATTGCGATTGCCGGAAAAACTAGGCCCACTAAAGGAACAAAAATAGAGGGAAAGTTCAAATCTATCATAGAGCGGATACCTCGATTTCATATTTGTACCTATTATAATTATAAAGATATCTTATGATAAGTCTACCTATTAGGTATTAGAAAAAATATGAACATAATCTTAATATTCTTAATATAAAGTACTTAATAATAAATAAGTACAAGGAATGTAGAACTAAATGAAGTTTAACTATTCCTCTTTCTACACGAATATGTATGACAATCCACTTTACATAAATTTTATTCTTCTTCTCCCATCCTTAATTTTATTTATATCTTTTCTTTCAAAACAAACAAAGGTTTTTTTTTTATTTTTTATGAATTCGCGACTTTAACCAATCTTATCCCAATCTTATCCAACAAACAAAACAGGGGTTCTCGGTAAATAGAAATAACTTATATTCGATATTCTTATTTTTATATTTTTATTTATTCTCATAGAATATTCATTCTAATTATTTAATTATTTGATTCTATATTTATAATAGAGAGATGATTATTCCTAATCAGTAAGGGGGGTAGAATAAAAAAAAGGATCCGGAAAGTAATTATCCAAAACTTCCGACTCTTACTACACTTATAACTGATGTCCCAAAAGAAAACACCATCTTCTTAGTTTTGTTTTTTTTTATTACAATGAACTAACTGCTTATTCGCTACAAATCAAAATAACTGACCCTAGTGCTCTACTTCCATTTTAAAATGAAGAATTTCAACCCCTTTTTATTTAAAAAATTTAAATATTTTTTTTTGAATCTTGATTCAAGGGAAGGAAACCCTGTAGCTGAAATAACTCACTGAGAACACCTTTTAAAAGATTACGTGGTACGATTGGGTCGAATAAGCCCTTATGGAATGAATACTCAGCCGCTTGTGAACCGTCGGGTACTGTCTTTTTCAATGTTTGTTCAATTACTCTTTTGCCCGCAAACGCAATGTAGGCATTAGGTTCAGCAATAATGATATCTCCCAACATACCAAAACTTGCTGTAACTCCGCCAGTTGTAGGAGATGTAAGGATTGATACATAAAATAACTTTTTATTTGATTGATAATCATATGAAGCAGAAGATATTTTAGCCATTTGTATCAAGCTCAAACTCCCTTCTTGCATGCGTGCTCCTCCAGAAGCACACACAATAATGACAGGTAGAGATCGATTAGTAGCATACTCGATCAAACGGGTTATTTTCTCACCTACTACGGATCCCATACTACCTCCCATAAACTGAAAATCCATAACTCCAATTGCTATGGGAATACTATTTATTTGACCTACGCCCGTTTGAACAGCTTCAGTTAAACCCGTTTTTTTTTTATAAAAAAAGATGCGATCCCTATAAGGTTCCTCTTCTGAATGAAATTCAATGGGGTCCATAGAGACCATATCCTCATCCATAGGTTCCCAAGTGCCAGGATCAATAAAAAGTTCGATT